GATCTCTCTATTACTTTGAGAAGAGAATCGTTGGTTTGACCGACGAACTGCGTGGGAAAATGGACCTTCTTTCTTTTATTTTCAGCAAGCATTTTTGGAAAGTAACAATTCCATTCAGTTCGGTTTCGGAAAACTTGCAGGTCGCGGATTAGTGCGTTCTGCGCCGTCGGCGGCCTAAAATGAAAATCAAAGGCGCAGGTTGATCTCTCTGGTTGAGGATTCATTCTTTTATTAAACTTGACACGTGGGAAGGACTTACTCTCGTAGTGGCTTGGCTGGGTCTCGCTCTCTTCCCGCACTATTCCTCCCGACTAAAAAGAGCGATTGATAATCTCGATAACCTTTCTGAACGTCCGTCTTCGCGGGGCGATTTGAAAAGGAGTATATCTTTCTTGTAGTGCCTTCCATTCCACTATTCTCATCGATACTTCCGAACGACCAAGTCATAATGAGATTAAAAAACGATGCTTCCTTGGCCGTGTAGAACATGGATTAGCATTATGTCATTCCTACAAGTGATCCCCCATCCAGGATTGGAAGAAGTGCTATATGAGGACTTCGAGATCAAATAGAATATGTTTCTTTCCATTCCTCGTGAGCCACTTATTTCTCCGAAACAAGAGATCCAAGTGATTTTCCTCCTTTTTCCCAATAAGTCGACGGCGTTACACCATTGGGATACTTCGAATAAACTAGAGTACATATAGGATACACCGGTGCTAAAACCTTTTCTCAAGATATCTTCCAAGGGGTCGTTGCGGGGCCTCAAATAATTGTTCCCCCGGTGTGAAACCAGTTGGTTCCGTAGTTTTAGAATTCTGCTGATCCCAAGTACTCCATCTCCATCATTGCATATGGGAATATAGAAAGTAAAGAGGAAAAGACATGACCAGAAGAATTGTGTAAAATAAGTGAATTTATCCAGTTGAGGCATGATTTTTTGAGAAAAAATGATTCCCTCCAGACAGAAAGCCTGTACGAGTAGTGAAGAACTGAACTATAGAGAGCTGTGGTTGGTTGTTGACCAACAGAAAGCATGGGAGAAAGAAAGAGTGGTTAGGTCAGAAACCTAAGGCACGCACTTCAATCCAAAGAAGCAAGACGAAGATCTTTTTTCTTTCTATAAGGAATTACTTAATCCGGGCTAAAGCACATACATATGGAGAGGTGCAAAGGACAGATGTGCTTTCTGATACACTAAATGCCGGCGGTATTTGATTGAAATAGTGCGGTACGAACGACTTTCTTTAATGAAACCTATCTTAATAAGAGGAATATGTTCTAGTAACTTAACTTCTAACTTCATCAGACAGAGCAGACGGGGAAAGAGATATTGAATGAAAGATGTGCGTGAACCGCCCATTCCACTAAGGGCTCTTTCTTTCCCGCCCCCACAAAGGGCTTTGTTCGTAGAGTCATAATACTCCTTCCTTAGTTAGCGGTGGGAGTCACTGTATAGGACAAAAGAAAACCACGAGATCTTTTCTATGCCGGAAAGTCAAAACTCTATCAAAGAGAGGCCGGAAGCAAGTCAACTATGTCAACCGGCCGGAAAGCAAGTCAACTATGTCAACTATATGAGACGCCGGTACCACACTTGACAAACCTAGCGCACTCCCTCTCCTCCGATCATAGATCTTTTCATCAAATAGGACTCCCTCCTCACGGATACTACTATATGACATGACATTAAGAGAGGCCTCGTTTTTCATTTCGTTTTTTCCTAGCTCACTCGTAGGTATTGAACTGCAAGTAGCTCCCCTCTCCGAACTACACAGACAGAAAAAGTACGGCTTCCAATAGAGTATATATAAATTCCAAAAGGGGGCTTCAAACGTGCACTTTTATAGAGCTGTGTAAGCTGCCGAATAAATAGAGTTAGTTATACGCGCCGGGCGCAGATACTTGAACTATCAAGCGTAGTTCTCTCATCTATCTGAACTTCGAGCTGGCCCAAAGGGGCTAGACAATCGGAGTACTATTTATTATTCCACCAGGGCGTCCCAACCCCGGCAATCGGAGTGAGGAAGGGAAGAAAAGACTCTTTGCCGAAGAAAAGCGGATGGGCAAGTGCTCAGCCTCGTGATCAGTGCACTCCTTGTTGGGGAAATGAACCTGGTGCAGTATCTACTCGATCGGGTTTCGAAGCGTGTGTCCAACCCTGTGATCTTAGAAATTCCACCAAGCATACCTTGGTTGGCGCCCCTTTGTAAAGGCTCTAACAAAAGCCGCCCTTTATGAATTCCCCTTTCTGTCAATGTTGCCAATTCCCATTATTGCTCTTATTCCCGTGAAGTGTTTGGTGGAGAAACCTCCCTATAATGGGAAGCGGTTGCTTGCCTATTTTCTTTCCTTCACGACCATGCCTGGCTAATTCTGACTTACCCCATAGCCGTCATTCATTAGCCTTTGACTAGCTGAGAAATGCCCTCCCTACCCTAGGCGCTCTCAAAGCCCTAAACCTCTCGGGCCTGTACGATCGACTACTGGGTATTCACCCACAGACTGTTTCGAGACACCCCCTGAGCAGCTGTCTTCTTCCCCACCTTATAGGGCTCGATCACTATAAGAGGCTACGTTTCAGAGCGGAATATGATGAAGACTACAATGTATGGGGTTACAATGGGGGATTGCATAGCATATTAGGGGAGGGGTCGTCTTTCCCCTGCTTTGTTTAGAGAGATGTCAAATGGAACTACTGGTATATTTCCTAATAGTAGTGCTTATATATGGCTGGCTACCTCGGACGTAGCTACCTCAGACGTGATACGCCCAGCTTAAAGAGAAAAGCACGAGTGGGATGCTACCCGCTTTCAAGAGCACCAGGGAAGTGCATGAGAGGCTCCCCGGAGGGTTAGTTAGATCGACTCTTTCTGTGGGCTACCTTCCTCTAAAAGCAACGGCTGAATACCCCCATTAAAGTGGGTGTGGGTATTTTTGGCTTTCCCCGATGATTACTTTCTGTGATGATGGGTCGGATGACCAAACCTGTTTGGACGGAAACGACACTGGCGTCGGCGCACAAGAACCCCTTGAGGACGAGCCGAAAGGGGAAGGTGCGTCAAATATGGCTTCGGGATGCTAATGACGAGTGGCGGGTGGATCCAGAAAGGGGGGAGGATATCATTATGGATTACTTCACAAATCTTTTCACAACCAGCAATCCTCAAAGCCTAAATGCGGTCACTGACCATATAGAGAGGCGAGTAAGGGCAGAGATGAACTCCAAACTTCTGCAACCTTTTTCAGCTGAGGAGGTCAGAAATGCTCTTGCCCAGATGCACCCTTCAAAAGAACAAGAACCTGAACCAGATGGTATGCCTGCTCTTTTCTACCAAAAATTTTGGCATATTGTGGGGGGGGTGTGGTTCTAGGTTTTTTAAATGGAGGGAAATTGTTAAAAAACTTTTTTTATACTCGCCTTAATCCCCAAAACCCAGAACCCAAAAAATGTAAATGAGTTTAGGCCGATTAGCCTTTGTAATGTGGTGTATAAACTTATCTCTAAGGTCCTAAATAGTTCAATCATCTTTGCGGACTTGCGCCAGTTGTCCTTTAACAATCCTTAATAGGAGATCCAATTCCAGCATCATGTAGAACAAAGATCCCAAGTACTGACTACCGGAGAAAACCTCTTTCCCAAAGAGACACACCATAAGGGGGAAGGGAACCCCATTGAGAGAGAATCTATCAGTTACTTTGTGTGACACAGCTACCTACGCCGACATGTGTATGTGTACAGGAATGGGTGCGGGAACTACCCCCCGGTGCTTTGCCGGAAGCCCTTCATCCATCTCAATATATGGAAATTCTACGCGCAAAGGCTTCGGTCCAATGCCAATGTCCGAACATCAAAACACTTCTGGATGTCGGGCCGGATTGTTCCCTACCGAGAAAGGGGAGAACCGGCCGCTTCGGATGAGTTCTTTTTTTTTGTGCTTTTCGGTATGCCAGTGAGAGATCTGTTCCGATGGCCTCCGATCACTGTCAAAGCCGGTTTCCCGAACCCTTGTTTTTTCAAAAAAGATCTTTAGCTGGCATTTTCGATTTAAATTAAAAAGATGTCCGCAGCGGCGATCGCTCCTCCGATTGACTCGTTCAAGTGGTAGTCATAGGAGACCCTGGTCATACACCATAAAATAGATAGAGATAATATCCCGGCAAACCGTAGTCAGGATGAGCCCACCTATCCCGAGAAGGGGACCTTTCTTAGCTTTCATTCCTGCTTTCAAGCTCATTTGGTTCTTTTTAGTATATCACCAAAGTAGATCTACCTAAGCGGGAATTGCCCCTACGAGTATGGTTTTTCTAGCGCGAACTTGATGTACTCATCAATGACATGACATCTTGGGACTGATCCTTTCGGGGTTGGTATGGCAGGCGTCGACTCAACGGCCTATGCTGATGAGATCAAGAAGAGAGCATGTCCCGCACTCACGTAGCTTAGAAGAGATGCTGGTTCTCCCAATTCGAGGATCGCCGTGAAGCTCAGTTTTTAAAGCGTAGAACAAGCCTAAGCCTTTCTGATCCCACCGGCCCCAACCCAAGGGGAAGGGGTCGGAAGGCCCCATTTCCCTACCAAGATCTGGCCATAGTTTTCAAGTTTTCACGCTCTTCCGAAAAGAGGAGATTTTGGTCTTGACTTCAGACCCACCAAAGGGTGTTTTTGAGTATACTAAGGATTACCCATATCGAGAAAGGGCCCGTGCAGGTACCGTACCATTGAAGAGTGAAATCCCGTCCCTCATCATGCCTCGAAGAAGGCAATTCACGAGGAAAGGTCCCACTCAGACATTCAGACACACACAAACACAAAGATGACAACCGGGGCTAAGGATGGGCTCCTGCTTTGAATATAGAATAGATGAGCGTGACACATGCCATGATCAGCCTAGAAAAGAGAATGAATCGAGACCGATAGCAATAGCTTCCATTTTCATTTTATGGAATTTTTTTGCTTTCTATGGATTCCCCAGAGGGGGAGAGACCCCAGTCAGCAAGACAGAAATGGTTGAATCAGAGTTCTTGAGATTGGATTGGTGCCATTGTATGTCTTTCCCTTCTGGCTCTCACCGTTAGACCACCCCGCCCTATCACATGCCAATGAAAAAGAACCTAAACCAAGGTGCTTTCTCGGGCAAACCCTCCTTCTGGTGGGACATTTCCACGAGATCCTTGCCCCTTTCCTTTGTCTTTGTCATCAGCGAAGGTAGCTCTCTAAGAAGTACTCTTTTTTGATGTTTCAGCCTGAGAATGAGAATCGATGGAATCATTTCTTCCGAATAGGTCGGGTTCGGTACCATCTTTGCCAAGGACTTGTTCCCTAAAGTAAGGAGGGGGAAACCACCATTACTGCCGACCCCACCCGCGGCCCTCTACCGCCTTTGTCCCAGCGCGGGCTTGGCTTCAAAGTGGAAAGTAGGGCAAGCAAGAAAACTCCAAGCTAAGGCGAAACGGCTTTCGCGCGTTGCACCGTTGCCTCATCCGAGAATGGAGAGAAAATGGGATAAGACTAAGGGAAGAACATCTTGTAATAACCTTTTTTCCATCCAAAAAAAAATTCATCAACTCGGGAAATGCCGCTGGACTGGACCGGATAGCGCATCCAATCGCAGGGAGAAGGGGTAGACTGCCCGTGGCTAAGCAGGCTCCTCCCAGGCAATTCCCCACCGATTCAGGAAAGGACAGGACATTGACACGGCTCAAATATCGAAAGCTTTTGAAAGGCCCCGAATGGGGAACTTTCGCCCCCGCTTTCTCCCGAGTGCTTTCACACTCTGGGGTGGGAGTCCCTTCCACTTGACCAGCAGCAACTATTCGTACTTCCAGTTTTCCAGCTTATTCGGGTAAGCTACATCTCCTTCCTTTCCTTCTGCTTCGCTGTCATCTCTTGTGCTTTCTATTGCAATGTTTTGTGGTTCACAACGGTCTCTTTGCTAGGTTTTGGACGAGGGATGACTACCTTTTGACTATCGAAAAGAGGCCTGTTCAATCTATCTGATGTAGGAGGAGTTCATCTCTTCGATTGATTCCCTTCCTTAAAATAGATCCTCCTTAGCACAAGCGCTAAGCTATAATAATACCATTTCCTAAGGAATCTTCATAGGGAGAAGAAAGTGTCTGCAAGCCTAGCCCTTTGAGCTCGGACTCCAACAAGAGTTCGAGCATTAGAAGCAGGGGTAGGATTAGTCTGGGTATGAATCCTTTCCTTGAGTGAGTCCTTCTGTAAGTAGAAGGCTGCCATCTAAGGGATGCAACTACTCAGTTTGCAAAGCTTCCAGTAGTAGTCCCCTTCTGTAATAGGAACACCCTGAAGGTGCTATCCTATAAGCAAATGAAGATCTAGAGCTAGTCTTCTGATCAACGACCACCCTAAGGAGCAAGGCTCTAATCCCATTTTCCTATTGATTAGAGCTAGGAATCCTAAAAGAGTCAAGTAAGGCAATGATAATAGTTCCCGCGGGTTCGTTTAGGAGACTAGCTTTCCACTGGCTGCTGACTAGCTTTTTAATTCAAATTCCTTTAGGAAGTTCTGGTCTTTCTGAAAGCCAGTTCCTGAGTTCATGACTTCAGAAGTGAAGCAAGGAAAGCTGTCCAATAGCTCTAAGCCTGTTGTAGAAGTGAGTTAAGGTCTTTCCGAGTTCGGGTCTTCCTTCTTTCAAGAGTTAATGATATAACCCATATCGCTATTCCAGACTTGAGAGTCCAGTTTCAAATATTCTTATGAGTAAGGAAACTATCAATGGGATGAGCTGCCGATGTCCCGGATTCCAATCGCTGTTACATATGTATTAATTCGTGAAAGCTCTTCATATTGATCTCTCGATTACACCACCCCAAACCCATCCATTCCGTTGACAATGAGTTCTCCCTGAACCGGATGGAAGCGAATGAGCTGGCGCCAGCTCATTGCTCTTCACCAATGGGGAAGCGAGTCCACCAATAGCATTAGCTCTGCCTATTAGTAGGACTTCCAGCACTGAAAGCTTAGTAAAGTTGAGAGGAAAGAGTATGCACAACGAAAAGAAGCCAAGACCCATATCGAGTTCTAACAAAGGAGTACAAGTAGCCCCTCGTTTGGGGTGACTATACTCGGGAGTAGATCCTTGATCTTTCTGAAAGCTCTAGGCTTCACAAGAAGGATACTACCGTCACCAATCAAGTGGTCTTGGACAACCGTGCGAAGACAGGTTTTATATATACTCTAATGAGGTCCTCGTTCTTACGGTACCTTGATGATAATCTTGAAAGAAGACTGAACCCCTTGAAGCTAGTCAAATCCTAACTTATTTTCTTCTTCTATCATTCGTGAACCCAATGAAACCTAGGAGCTGAACTGAAGGAAAACCCTCGATGGCTTACTAAGCTTATAAAGGCAAGTCTGAATATGAATAAAGCACTGAAGCATATGCCGACACAACTGACGTCGATCCGATGGATCCTGCTTCTGGCGAACGAACCAAAGGATCCAGTTCCTGCCAAGCCTGTTGTCTTTGTTTTTCTTGAGGCTACTCCCATTTCTCCAGGACCTACCACTTTTGATTTGGGCATACTAAGTATGAGTACGAGGTCGAATCAGATGAAGAAGCTGGTCACGATCGAAGGTTCTGGCCGATCTGAGAACCTTTCATCAAACCTCGTCAAATGGATGAAATTCGCTTTTCAACTCAGCGGTGAGGGATGAGTCTTGTTATCAGGTACCAGATCGGGGATGGTTCGCGAATTCACTTATTGCATTTCCCTTGGTTGAAGAATGGACCTATAAGAAAAGATTCTATTATGATGCTCGAATCAGATTGGAGCAGAATTTTCCAAACTCAGCTGTAGTGGCAGAGTTGATTGAAAACGGCAGTTGGTCTCTCCCAACAGCTAGATCAGCGGCAGTACTTAATTTGTGGCAAGAGGTCAAGGTTGATTTTTCCTATGGTTTTTCCGGATAGACCTGTTTGGAGTATGAACCCGGGTTTTCTTTAAAATCAGAATCCTAAGGTGATTGATGCAGGCTTGATTTGGCACTCAAATCATATTCAAAGCCATAGCTGCATTGCTTGGAAGGCTTTCCACTATGCTTTCCCCACTAAAGACCGGGTCAAACATTTGAATCCATCAATTTCTACAACATGTATTTTATGTTCTGATCATGCGGAACAGAAATCCATGTTGGGGATGGACCTCAGCGCTTCCTCTCTATCCGGAAGTAGGGAATCCCGTGCTCGCATATCCCGCTTTTGAGACAGACCATCGCTGATAAAGGTTGAATCTACTATTGCCTGCCGGGTCATTCCATCTATCTCCCTCCCCGGGTGGAGCTCCCGACTGGAGGGAGAGGGGCAAGGCATTAGGGATAGCAGCTTTTGTCTTCTCCAGTAATGGATGGATAAGGTGGTAGTGCAAGATTTCGGAGTAGCCGTAATGAAGAACTTTTTGAACTACCGTCTGACATTGCCTGCTGTGAAAGATCAAGAAATGGCTTTACCGATGGGTGCTCCCTGTCCAACTGGTACTTTCCTTATGACTCCGACTGTGGTTTACCTGAGATTAGACCGATTCTCCTCCTGCTGCTCAACCAGCTCGGTCTGACCTGACTTTGACCGCTTTCTGATCGCTGGTCAATGAAAACCCCGGATCCTTAGCCCTATCCTTTGTTGGCTGGTTGCCCCACAGGGACTACTCCTTGCTCTTTGCTTTATTGTTGGATGGGGAAGAATAAGGTTAGACTGTCTCTGGGCAGGGAAACCTACGATTGAGGGTGGTCATAGATCAGAAGAAGAAAGGCTTTATCGAGGAGCAGGCTTAAGGGTGGATACTTATATCAGAAGTTATAAAGGAGCATCTGTCGTCTCTCCCGTTCTTCCCGGAAGTCTGTTACTTTTCAGAGAAATGGAGGACAGGGAATCTAAGGTTTCACTCCAATGAGTCAGATGTGACTTAGTCAAATTCAAAGAAAGTTCCAGTTCGGGCTATCGATTGGCTTTGAAGTGAAAGAGTAGATTTCGACTCGCTTCCTCTCAATCCTAGACTTGAGATCTTATATGCGGCAAGCGATGAGAAGACAGAGACCGACTTCAGAGACTTATTAATAAGAGTCCATATCCGCGAATTCTTCAATTTGCTTTCTCCCTCAAAGAGGATCATCCTCAAAAGAAGGCTGCCGTAGATGCTCTTTCATCATCAGCAGACCAAAAGAGAAAAAGAGATGGAATTCCAAGTACTGACTTCCGGGAAGAAAGAAAACAAGCCGAACTAAAGCTCCACAACCCCTTTCAAAGAAATCGATTAAATGCGAGGGGCCGGAGCGGAAAGCCGATTCTCGATCCTTTTTCCAGGTGCTTCGACTTTCACTATTAGGAATCAAAAATCTCGTCCTGACTTTGCTTTCTAAATAAAGGGATTCGCGGGTGGGCATGGAAAACGACGATGGAGTAGAAGGAATAAAGGATTGCTTTGTGAAAGAGATGTCCGTAAGGATCGGAATCGGAGAAAGAGAAAGGGAAAAAAAGCCCCTCTAGCGATATTTGCTTTCCCTCCTCTTTGATATTATATGCTGGCTGCTGCAGTGAAACAAAACCCTATTTCGTTCAGATGATGGCGCGAAGGTAGCTTTATTATTGCGTGAATCAGACGCCTGACTATCTATCTGGTGGAGAAAAGAGCTTGACCGGCTCAAAGAGGGAAGGAAAGGAAAGCTTTATAACAAAAACAAAGGAACCGCAATCACCACAAGCAATCAACGCAACGATTCAAAATGACAAAAGAACGGGGCATAGGAGATAGAGGCGGAGTCTTGGCTGTAGTTAATGGGAGGACTTAGAGTAGCAATAGGAATAATAAAAGGAAAGCTGTAGAGAATAGAAAGCGTCTTGTCAGAGCATATGTAGCTTCTGATATAGGAGCTGGAGCAGGAACACGAGTAGGAGCTCTTGTTCGTTCGCTTGTTAGCTAGTCTTTCCTCGAAAGCCACCAAGCCTTATCTTCGTCTCTGAACTCAAGCCTTCCCTTCGATCGAGTTCTCAATTTGATTTTGGATTCATTTTTCACATATAGGTATAGGCGAATAAAAGCTATCTTGAATAAAAAAAGGGAACCGTATTCGTGGATGGGGAAGACCAACTCTCATTCAAGGAAGTGGACCGTTGACGACAGCAGGCCGGGAAGGACAGATGCTACTAAAAAAGCTGATTATCGCATGTTTTTAGAGGCCGTACTTGACCCATCCGACCCCTTAAACTCGCGATTTAGAAAAGAAAATAGACCATTACGGACCTTTTCCTCATGTCGCTACCAGCTACAGATCAGATATGACCGGTTGAAGAAAGAAGAAAAGATCGATGAACGATTAAGCGCCTTAGAGACCAATGAAATGCGACCGAGAAGCTTTATTACACAAGAGTGAAAGACTTCTTGCTTCTGCTTTCCTGCTTACTATTGGTATCACCTCAACTGCTTTCGACCTGCTTGCTCACTTAGAATGAAGATCAATAATAATTAATAATGGGCGGAAAGGCTTTACACAAGACCACAGAGCGAGAGAGAGAGCCTTCGCTTACCTCCTTAACCGTGCCCTCCTATCGTACCTATATCCCCTTTCCTTCAGTTACATCCAGTCTCAGTTCTGCTTCCAACTACCGATGGGAGAAGGCTTGGACGTATAGCAAGACTAAATAAGAGGTATGGCATACGGGAATGATAAATGAAATAAAAGAAAAGGCTGGAAACAGAGCTGGAGATGAGTGCTAGCCAATGGTTAATACTTCAGAAAGCACCTTAGAAATGAAAATTCCAGTAATGCCCCTATCGACCTCAGTCTTGTTTTTTGCTAGCTTGAGTCTAGAACTAGACTAGACTATCTCATTAAAGGCCGAATATCCATTATATATATATAATCTAAATCTATATTTCTTTTTTTTTGATTTTTTTGTTGGAAGATAGTCGGCCCACTTCTAGCCGTTCAAGCGATTATGCCTGTTCTAGCCCTACCATCCACCCCTATCATAATGGAAAGGGGTACTTTCGAGCTGATCTGTAACAGATCAAAGCGACCGTTAGTCGGGCTGATCTGGGATTGGTCAAGGCGACCGAGAGGACACATACCTCCTCCATATTCCTTAAATGGGCAAGACTCGGGTACTGCATGCGAGAAGTATAATAGTTTACTGAACAACTACTTAGATCTTGATTGATTTGGATGCAATGAAAAAATTGCATTACTCCAAAAGAAAGACATCCCATGAGTATACATGACCCCACAACCTGTATAAAGCGTACATCTCTGCTCAGGGAGTAGGTCAAAGCTTTTTATAAGAAAAGTCAAAAGCTGGAATCCGAGAAGACAAGACCAGACCCCCTAAGAGCGTCTTGTAAACCAATTATTCGATCTGGAGATCCCAGCAAGGCTGCCGGAGACATCACTAAACCCAGGGATGTCTCTTGCAAAGAAGAATTCGTAGAGATTTTCCAAGAACCCCAGTCCAGCCTACCCGACTGATATAATGACGAATCCACTCTCCGCCCTTATTAGTAGTAGGCGAATAGTGACCCTATTTGTATGCGCATTCACACGACGGGCACGTTCCAAGATCTCCCGAAACGAGAACCTAAACATGGTTTATTGATAGTAAGCTGATTAAATCTTAAATAAATGGATCATAGGTTGGTTGAATATTGAGTTCCGCTTAGGCTACGTATTCTGTTCACGCGCTACTAAGCCGCACACAGGATCTTAGACAGGTTTCGTCCCCTTTCGGGAACGCCTTCTTACTAGTAGGGGCTAAGCCTGATGCAAATATACCGAAAAAAGAAGATATCTATGGGCGATTCTACGAAGAGTAGATTCGCCCCTTATGTTATGGCTCGTCTCGCGCTTAGTCCCTCGCGGGATTCGGATAGGGGAGCAGCAAGTCTTTTCTGAAAAAACTTTCAGTTCTCCCCCTTATCTAAAAGATATATATATATATTATAGATACTAACTCTTTGGTTGGATCGGACAGGGACTTCTATAAAGATCTTTCCACTCATTCATCATACTCAAAGTCGAAGCCAAGTCACGGCATGGGAGGCTAGGAAAAATAACGAGAATCGGCGTCGTGGTGGTGCTACGAGATGGCGATTTCTCGTATAGAAGAATAGATCCGCGGACCAATTGATTGACCATAGATGTGAACCGATCGACTGCTATCTAAGAGAAGATAAGTAGTTCTTCTATCGTTCAAGGGCAAGGGGAGAACATGTAGCGGCTTGCCTAGATCTCGTATTTCCCACGTAGTCCGTATAGGTCAAACCAACGATTCTCTTCTTAAAGTAATAGAGAGATTCTTTTTCTGGTATGTAGCTCCGCGAGCTAGGAGCGCATCATCGGGGCAGGGCGAAAACGAACATAGGATCATCATCATCATGGCCCTTTTCTTCTTTCTTTTGTTTGTGTCCGGTCCGTTGTGTGTGTTTTTTTTTAAGACTTATCCGGGGGCTGCTGCTCTGGGGCATCCAATTCCTCTTCTTTCTTT